GAGTGGGGGCTTTTGTATTGCGAGGTTGTTCTGTGATGCGGTATATTATGGTTATAATATAATATAATTATACTGTATCATAATTATGGTGTAATATAATTATGATATAATATAATTGTAACACAGTTTAACTATAGTATAATAAAATTATGTTATAGGAATGTTGTGTTTTGGATTTGTTTTGTTTCGAGATGCATTGTGTGTTGTAAATTAAAATTTTAGACCAGGCTTGTCTATAAAAGTTTTCTTGATAGGATGCTTTATTATCTATTTAATCTTTATTAAGTTTTTTCGTTTCACCGTCATGTTTTTATAGTGTTGTAGCGCTATAAAGAAATACTCGAGGGGTTCCTGTTTTCCGGGGGGGGTCAGGAATGTTAGTTAGCCTGCGAGTGTTGGGGGGGGGGGGGGGGGGTCCGCATACAAAAGAAGTATCTAAGAGGGGGTGAAAGATTAAGGAGGTTTAGAGTTGCAGACCTTATGCTCGAGAAATAAATCATTGTAATTCTTATACGAGAATCTTTTAATCATCAACTGGGATTTTCAAATAAATTATAGTGATGTTTGACAACATTATGTTCAACCTTGATATTCTTTATTGAGAGCACTCTGAGATGCTAGTTGAAAGGAAATAGAAAAAAGGAACCCCTGATCCTGTAGAAAGAACGCTCGGCATGTTGGTTGTTTCCGCCAATGTTCTCCACCATCAATCCCTAGCAAGCGTCAATGAAAGTGCGCTAAATATTTCAATTCGTGCTCCTGAAATAGGAACCAGATGCCGATAGTGTTCAATTTTAACGACCCCCACGATTGCTGTCCCTGACCTTAGGAGTAGGCAGGACTTTAACATTACCCTAGCGATACCTTAACCTGTACGAAGTAGATATACTGTGAGAAACATAAATATATATCCTAAATAAGTACATAAATATGGCTTGAAAATGGTATGGTTAATATAAGTTAATGTCCGTTATACATAAATATTTTATTGAGCTATGCGTGTTCTAGATCATAGGCGCATATGGGTTCAATAGATGTGATGCAAAGAATAGTTTAATTAAGAATTCTGGCTTTGGGAGTCAGTGGTGGGGGTTCAAATCCCCTTTCTTTGAGCAGTAGGAGGGACTTTAACCCTCGACGTCCGGTTTACAAGACCGGCGCTCTGAGGCTGAGCTACTAATGCACGATCATTCAAGAGATTTATTCTCTAATCATCCGGCGAGGGGCATAAAGACTAAGAATAGGAGGAAGTAAAGTAGGGAGGCGAGTTGGCCGATGATGATATAAGGGTGCTCAACAGGCATTCCCCCGATTCAGGTGAGAATGGCGACATCTGCGATGAGAAGTCAAAAGAGGAATTGAGTGAGGGGGCGGAATGTTAAGCTTCGTTGTTTGGAGGTGTGAATAAGGGGTACAACTATAAGGACGAGGATAGAAGCTAGAAGTGCTAGAACGCCTCCTAGCTTGTTGGGGATTGATCGCAGGATTGCGTACGCAAACAAGAAGTATCATTCAGGCTTGATATGTGGGGGTGTGACGAGAGGGTTGGCAGGGGTGAAGTTGTCCGGATCTCCTAAAAGGTTGGGGGAAAATAGGGCCAGGGAGGAGAGTGCGAGGAGAACAATTGCGAATCCGAGGAGGTCCTTGTAAGAGAAGTAAGGGTGGAAAGGGATTTTGTCTGAGTCTGAGTTTAGGCCGAGGGGGTTGTTTGAGCCGGTCTCGTGTAGGAAAATGAGATGTACTATGGTTGCAGCTGCGATGACAAAGGGGAATAGAAAGTGGAAGGCGAAGAAGCGAGTGAGGGTGGCGTTGTCTACGGAGAAGCCTCCCCAAATTCATTGAACGAGGGTGTTCCCGATGTAGGGGACGGCAGACAAGAGGTTGGTAATAACGGTAGCTCCCCAGAATGATATCTGTCCTCAGGGAAGGACGTAACCAACGAAGGCGGTTATTATTACAAGCAGAAGTAAGATTACCCCTACGTTTCATGTTTCTTTATAAAGGTAGGAGCCGTAGTAAAGTCCTCGGCCGATGTGGAAGTAAATACAGATGAAGAAGAATGATGCGCCGTTAGCGTGAAGATTGCGGATGAATCAGCCATAGTTTACATCTCGGCAGATGTGTGCGACGGATGAGAAGGCTGTTGAGATATCTGAGGTGTAGTGTATTGCTAGAAATAGTCCTGTGGCAATTTGAGAGATGAGGCAGAGGCCAAGTAAAGAGCCGAAATTTCATCAAACTGAAATATTGGAGGGGGCTGGGAGGTCGACTAGGGCGTCATTGGCGATTTTTAGGAGAGGGTGGGTTTTGCGCATGCTTGCCATCGGGTTCTTGTAGTTAAATAATAACGGTGGTTTTTCAAGCCATTAGTTCTGGTTAGAGTCCTGACAGGAATTATGACTTATATTATGTCTTTATTTTCGATTGGTTTAGTGCTGGGGGTTGTTGCAGTGGCTTCTAACCCTTCTCCTTACTTTGCTGCTCTAGGGCTAGTGGTAGTAGCGGGTTTTGGGTGTGGCGTGCTGGCGGGGCATGGGGGGTCTTTTTTATCTTTAATTTTATTTCTGATCTATTTGGGAGGGATGTTGGTTGTGTTTGCTTACTCGGCAGCTCTTGCTGCTGAGCCTTATCCAGAGACTTGGGGTAGTCGGTCTGTTGGGGTGTATATGTTAGTATATGTGGTAGGAGTTGTTTTAGCTTCCGCGTTGTTTCAAGGGGGGTGGTATGAGTTTTCTTGAACTTCCGTGGATGAGCTAAGTGAATTTTCAGTGCTTCGGGGGGACATTGGGGGTGTTGCTTTAATGTATTCGTTAGGAGGTGGCTTATTGGTGGTAGGTGCCTGGGTGCTCCTTCTTACTCTGTTTGTGGTGCTGGAGTTAACACGGGGCTTGAGTCGAGGAACTCTTCGAGCTGTCTAAAATATGAGGGCGAGGGCCGCAAGGGCTAGTGTTAGAAGAAATGTGATGAGATAGGTTTTAATTAGGCCTCGTTGGATATTGCTCACTGTTGAGGCTAGTGGTGTGTTTAGCGAAGTCACGGCTTTAGGACCTGTTTTTTCTAATCAGGTTTGGTCGACTGCTTGGGAGGCGATTGATTGGCCAAGGGTCAGGCTAAATTTAGTCGGCGCGCGGTGTATAATAAGGGGGAAGAATCCTAATATGTTGGAAAAGCGATGGTGGGGGAGTTTAGGGGTTGTTTTAAATTGTTTGTTTGTGAGGGACGCGAGTTCTAGGGCTACGATTAGGCCAAGAATGGTGACGATTAAGGCAGCTAGTTTGAGCAGTGGGGGTATGGTTATGACGGGAGTTTTCATGGGGGTGATATTCGTGGTAATTAAGAGACCTGCAATAATGCTTCCTCAAGCTAGTCGTTTGATGGGGTTAATCACTGATGGGTTATTTTCGTTAATAGGGGACAGGGGGTTAAATCGAGGGTGGCCTATGGAGACGAAGTAGACCACACGAAGGCTGTAGACAGCTGTGAAGGAGGTGGCTAGAAGGGTGAGGACAAGGGCTCAGGCGTTAAGGTGAGATGTGTTTAGTGCTTCAATGATGGCGTCTTTAGAGAAAAAGCCTGCTAAGAAGGGCGTGCCTGTGAGAGCTAGGCTACCAATGGTAAGGCAGGAGGATGTGAAAGGGGTTAGGTGGTGTATTCCGCCTATTTTTCGGATGTCTTGTTCGTCATTTAGGCTGTGGATAATAGCGCCGGAGCAGAGGAAAAGTATCGCTTTGAAAAAGGCATGGGTGCAGATATGGAGGAAGGCGAGTTGGGGCTGGTTTAGCCCAATGGTCACTATTATTAGTCCAAGTTGGCTGGATGTGGAGAAAGCAACGATTTTTTTGATATCATTTTGGGTGAGGGCACATGTTGCGGTGAATAGGGTGGTTAATGCGCCTAGACATAAGCATGTTGTGAGGGCTGTGGGATTATCTTCCATTAGAGGACTCATGCGGACGAGCAGGAAAATGCCTGCTACGACCATAGTGCTAGAGTGGAGCAGGGCGGAAACTGGGGTTGGGCCTTCTATGGCGGCAGGCAGTCAAGGGTGGAGGCCAAATTGGGCTGACTTCCCGGTTGCAGCGAGAATGAGCCCTATGAGGGGTAGGGTGAGGTCCAGGCCTTTGGCTGCTGCATATATTTGTTGTATTTCTCAGGAGTTGAGGTTTGTTGCAAATCATGCTATGGCAAGGATAAGTCCAATGTCTCCAACCCGGTTATATAGAACGGCTTGGAGGGCGGAAGTGTTTGCGTCTGCTCGTCCGAACCATCAGCCAATGAGGAGGAAAGATATAATGCCTACGCCTTCTCAGCCGATGAAGAGTTGGAATATATTATTTGCTGTAACTAAGATGATTATGGCGATAAGGAAGATGAGGAGGTACTTAAAAAAGCGATTCATGAAGGGGTCCGAGTGCATATATCAGGAGGCGAATTCAAGAATAGATCAAGTTACGTAGAGGGCAATAGGGGTGAAGATGAGGGAGTAGAAGTCAAATTTAAAGCTGATATTAATATCAAAGGTTAAGGTGTTTATTCATTTTCAGGTTGAAATGATTACTTCTGTGCCTTGGTCTAGGGCAATAGGGGTGAAGATGAGGGAGTAGAAGTCAAATTTAAAGCTGATATTAATATCAAAGGTTAAGGTGTTTATTCATTTTCAGGTTGAAATGATTACTTCTGTGCCTTGGTCTAGAAATAAGAAGAGAGGGAGGAGGCTGACAAAGAAAGCTAGCTTGACTGCTGTTTTAACGTGGGTGGAGGCTCAGTCGGGCTTTTTAAGTTTAGGGCTTAGGGAGGTAACTACTGGGAATGCAAGGAGTGTGAAGATAAGAATGAGGCTTGAGGTTATGACAATTATTGTGGGGTGCATAGCTGCTACTTGGATTTGCACCAAGAGTTTTTGGTTCCTAAGACCAACGGATGAGCTGTTATCCTTTAGAAGCAGTTCGAGGGAGCCTCAGAGTTTAACTGAGGGGTCGAAGATTAGCAGTCTTTGATGCTGCCAGCCTCTCTCGGTGGGTAAGGGGATTTTAACCTCTGACTTTAGAATCACAATCTAATATTTTTGTTAAACTATACCTACAGGCGGTTCAGCCTCAAATTAGTTCGGGCTTGAGGATCAGGAGAAGAAGGGGAATGAGGTGGAGGGTGATTAATAAATGTTCTCGCGAGTGGGAAGGGTCTAGGGCAGTGATATGGGCTGGGAGTGGGCCTCGTTGGGTCATTAGGAACATGTAGAGTGAGTAACCTGCTGTGATTAGTGTCCCGGCTCCGGTCAAAGCCAGGGTTCACCAAGATCAGTTAAATAAGGATGATAAAATTATTAGTTCTCCTATAAGATTGGGGAGAGGGGGGAGAGCTAGGTTGGCTAAGCTGGCGATGAATCATCAGGTTGCTATTAGAGGGAGGGCTATTTGTAGGCCTCGGGCTAGTACTATGGTCCGGCTATGTGTGCGTTCATAGTTAGTGTTGGCTAGGCAGAAGAGTGCTGAGGAAGTTAGGCCGTGGGCGATTATAAGGATGAGTGCTCCTGTAAAGCCTCAGGGCGTTTGGATTAGGATGCCTCCTACTACTAAGCCTATATGACTGACGGATGAGTAGGCGATGAGGGATTTTAGGTCGGTTTGTCGTAAGCAGATTGAGCCTGTTATGATTACACCTCAAAGTGCGAGGGCAATGAATGGGTAGCTGAGTTCTTTGGTAAGGGGCTCTAGGACGACCAGTACTCGTATCATGCCGTAGCCTCCTAACTTTAGGAGCACGGCGGCAAGAACTATGGAGCCCGCAACTGGGGCTTCGACGTGTGCCTTCGGTAGTCAAAGGTGAACTCCGTAGAGCGGTATTTTGACGAGAAATGCTAGTAAGCAGCTGGCCCATCAGATTTTGTCTGCGTAAGATGAAAGTTGAAGAGGGGGAGCGTATTGCAATGTGAGTAGCGACAAGGTCCCTGTACTGTTTTGAAGGAGTAGGAGTGCGATCAAGAGTGGAAGAGATGCTGCCAGTGTATAAAATAAAAAGTAGAATCCGGCACTTAGTCGTTCTGTTTGATTTCCTCAGCGGGTAATTAGAATAAGAGTGGGAAGGAGTGTGGCTTCGAATATCACGTAGAATATAATGATTTCAGTAGCGCCGAATGCTAGGATTAGGAAGATTTGGAGTGTTGTTAGAAGTGTGATGTACATTCGTTGACGGCCTATAGGCTCGGAAATAAGATGGTTTTGGCTAGCGAGGATCATGAGGGGTAGAAGTCAGCAAGTGAGAACAAGTAGGGGGGTGGAGAGGGGGTCGGTGGCCATATAGGTGTTGAGGGTAGACCATCCCGTCTCTGACAAGTTCTTTAGTCAGGAGAAGCTGGCCAGTGCAATAATCAGGCTATGGGTGAGGGCTGTTGGTCACAGTCATTTGGGGGAGGCTAGTCAGATTATTGGAATAAGTATTAAGGTGGGGACCAGGATCTTTAGCATTGTAGGAGGTTGAGGCTTTGTAGGCGATCAGTGCCGTGGGTACGGGCGGTGGCTACTAGAAGAGCGAGCCCTGCGCTCGCTTCACAAGCTGAAAATGCTAGTAAGAGTATAGGTGAGGGTGAGAAAGAAGTGGCGTCAAGCTGTAAAGTTCATAAGGACATAGCGATGAAGAGAGAAAGTATTATGCCTTCTAAACATAGGAGGGCGGATAGAAGGTGGGTTCGATTAAAGGCTAGACCTATTAGTCCTAAAATAAATGCTGATGAGAAGGTGAAGTGAACGGGGGTCATTAGGGAGTTATGGACTTTAACCACAAGCTTTTGAGCCGAAATCAAATGTTTTACTTAAACTAACTACCTATTCAGCTCATTCTAGTCCTCCTTGGAGTCATTCGTAGGCTAGGCCAAGGGTTAGGAGGGCCAAGACGGCGGAAGCTCATAGAAATGTGATCAAGGGAGATGTTAGTTGGTCTCCTCAGGGGAGGGGGAGAAGCAGGGCAATTTCTAAGTCAAAGAGAAGAAAAAGAATAGCGACAAGGAAGAATCGGATGGAAAAAGGCAGACGGGCGGACCCTAGTGGGTCAAACCCGCATTCGTAGGGGGATAGTTTTTCTTGATCGGGGGTTATTTGAGGAAGTCAGAAGGAGACCGTGGCTAAGATAACAGAGAGTGTGAGGGTGATGAGAAGAATTGTTATGACCAGATTCATTATCTTTCCTTGGATTTTAACCAAGACTAGGTGATTGGAAGTCACTCGTACTGGCGTTAGTACTAGAAAGATTATGAGCCTCATCAATAGATAGAGATATAAAGGAATAGTCAGACGACATCTACAAAGTGTCAGTATCAGGCAGCTGCTTCGAACCCAAAGTGATGTTCGGATGTGAAGTGGTATTGGATTTGGCGTAGAAGGCAGACGGCTAGGAAGGTAGAGCCGATAATGACGTGTAATCCGTGGAAGCCAGTTGCTACAAAGAATGTGGAGCCATAAACACCGTCCGCGATTGTGAAGGGGGCTTCGTAGTATTCTAGGGCTTGGAGGAAGGTGAAGTAGAATCCTAGGAGAATCGTGAGAAGCAGGGACTGAATTGCTTGTGAGCGCTGCCCTTCTATAATGCTGTGGTGGGCTCAGGTGACTGTTACGCCTGAGGCTAGAAGGACTGCCGTATTGAGAAGAGGGACTTCGAAAGGGTCTAAAGTGGTGATGCCTGTAGGAGGTCAGCATCCTCCTAGCTCAGGGGTAGGGGCAAGGCTAGAGTGGTAGAAAGCTCAGAAAAATCCTAGGAAGAAGAAGACTTCCGAGGTGATAAAAAGGATTATACCGTATCGAAGACCTTTTTGAACGGGGGGCGTATGGTGACCTTGGAAGGTGCCTTCTCGGACGATGTCCCGTCATCATTGGTACATAGTGAGCAGAAGTAGTACTATTCCAAGGAGTATAAGTGTTATAGTGTGGTAGTGGAATCAAACTGCAAGACCAGAGGTTATCAACAGGGCTGCAACTGCACCTGTTAGGGGTCAAGGGCTGGGGTCGACTATGTGATATGCGTGTGCTTGGTGGGCCATTATACGTTTTCTTGTAAGTACAGGCTTAGAAGTAGGACAAAGACATAAGCTTGAATTATAGCGACTGCGACTTCTAGGAGAGTAAGCATGAGTAGTAGCGCTGCTGTAAGGATGGCTACTGCTGGTATTAGGGGTAGGAGGACCATAACGGCCATTGAAACTAGCTGAATTAAGAGGTGTCCGGCTGTTAAGTTAGCGGTGAGTCGGACTCCGAGGGCGAATGGTCGGATGAATAGGCTAATTGTTTCGATGACGATAAGAATGGGGATGAGGGGGGTGGGGGTGCCTTCTGGCAGAAGGTGTCCTAGAGCAGCTGTAGGCTGGTTGCGCATGCCAATAATTACAGTTGCCAGCCATAGGGGGATTGCGAGGCCAAGGTTGAGAGAAAGTTGAGTAGTTGGGGTAAAGGTGTAGGGCAGAAGGCCTAACATGTTTAAGAAAACTAGGAATATCATTAAGGATGATAGGAGGAGAGCTCATTTATGACCTTCAACATTTAGAGGGAGAAAGGTTTGCTGAGTGAATCGGTTAATGAATCAGGCTTGGGTGGTGATTAAACGATTATTAAGTCAGCGGAGGGAGGGCGTTGGAAGAAGCATTCAAGGGAGGACGAGAGAAATAGCTAATAAAGGGGTACCTAAAAATCAAGGAGATATAAATTGGTCAAAGAGGCTTAAAGTCACGGTCAAAGTCAGGTATCTGGCTCAGAGAATATAGGGGCTGAATCAATTTGTTCATTTGGGAAGTAGTGTTGTAAGATTTTGGCGGGGATGACAGTTAAAAATACTAGTCAGGTAAACATTAAAATAGCGAATCATGGGCGGGGGTTGAGCTGGGGCATATCACTAAGGGTGGTTGGGGGTCACCAGTCTCTAGCTTAAAAGGCTAGCGCTTAATCCCTTTTTAGCTTCTTAGTGATGAGTCTTGAAGGACAAAGGATAGTCAATCTTCGAAGCATTCTAGCAGGACGGCTTCAACTACGATAGGTATAAAGCTGTGATTTGCTCCGCAAATTTCGGAGCACTGTCCGTAGAAAACTCCTGGGCGAGAGGAGATAAAGGCTGTTTGGTTTAGGCGGCCGGGAACTGCGTCTATTTTTACTCCGAGTGTGGGGACTGCTCAGGAGTGTAGAACGTCTTCAGCGGAGACTAAAACTCGAATGGGGGATTCAACAGGGACCACTATTCGATGGTCTGTTTCTAAAAGTCGGAATTGTCCGGGTATTAGGTCTTGTGTTGGGATTATATAGGAATCGAATCCGAGCTCTTCGTAGTCAGTGTATTCGTAGCTTCAGTATCACTGATGGCCTATGGCTTTGACTGTGAGGTGAGGATCATTAACTTCGTCTATAATGTACAGAATTCGGAGGGAGGGGAGAGCAATCATAATTAGGATAATTGCTGGGAGGATGGTTCAGATGATTTCGATTTCTTGAGAATCTAAAATGTATTTGTCATAAATTTTTGTAGTGACCATCGCCACCATAATATAAAGTACAAATGCACTAATTAAAAATACAATTATAAGTGCATGGTCATGAAAGTGAAGAAGCTCTTCTATGAGGGGAGAGGTTGCGTCTTGAAATCCTAGTTGTTGTGGATGTGCCATGTTGTTATAAGACACGCGGGGTTCTAACCCGCGATTCTGCCCTGACAAAGCAGCGTAATAACTATTTTACTAGGGTCTTATTAAGAAAGTGGCAGAGCGGTTATGCGATTGGCTTGAAACCAATTTATGGGGGTTCGACTCCTCCCTTTCTCGATTAGCGAGATTGAACTTGAACAAATGCGGGCTCCTCAAATGTGTGGTAGGGAGGAGGGCAGCCGTGGAGTCATTCCACGTTAGTCACTGTGTGTTCTACTGCTAGAACTTCTCGCTTAGAAGAGAATGCTTCTCAGATGATGAACATAAATAGGGACACTGCTAGTAGTGATACTAGGGAGCCTATAGAGGAGATTGAGTTTCACAGTGTGTAAGCATCTGGGTAGTCGGAGTACCGTCGGGGTATACCAGCTAGGCCTAGGAAGTGTTGAGGGAAGAAAGTTAAGTTTACTCCTGTGAACATCAGTCCGAAGTGAATTTTTGTTCAGGTTTTATGAAGGGTGTAGCCAGTAAATAGGGGGAATCAGTGGACAAAGCCGGCAATAATAGCGAACACAGCGCCCATCGATAGAACATAGTGGAAGTGTGCTACGACATAGTATGTGTCGTGAAGGACAATATCTAGTGAGGAATTGGCTAAAATAATCCCGGTTAGTCCGCCCACTGTAAAGAGGAAGATGAAACCAAGAGCTCAGAGAAGTGGGGCTTCTCATTTAATGTCAGCCCCATGAAGAGTTGCCAATCAGCTAAAGACTTTTACACCGGTGGGAATTGCAATGATTATTGTAGCGGATGTGAAGTAAGCTCGGGTGTCTACGTCCATTCCAACTGTAAATATGTGGTGAGCTCAGACAATGAACCCTAGGAGGCCAATTGCTATTATAGCCCACACCATGCCCATATAGCCGAAGGGTTCTTTCTTACCGCTATAGTAAGCGACAATATGAGAGATTATCCCGAACCCTGGGAGAATAAGAATGTATACTTCTGGGTGTCCAAAGAATCAAAATAAGTGTTGATAGAGGATGGGGTCTCCCCCTCCGGCTGGGTCAAAGAAAGTAGTATTTAAGTTACGATCCGTAAGGAGCATTGTAATCCCAGCGGCGAGTACTGGGAGGGACAGGAGAAGGAGGACGGCTGTAATAAGAACTGCTCATACGAATAGTGGAGTTTGATACTGGGAGATGGCAGGGGGTTTTATGTTGATGATGGTGGTAATAAAGTTAATAGCTCCTAAAATAGAGGAAATTCCAGCTAGGTGGAGGGAAAAGATGGTTAAGTCTACTGATGCTCCCGCGTGAGCTAAGTTGCCAGCGAGTGGTGGGTATACTGTTCATCCAGTGCCAGCGCCGGCTTCGACTCCTGCGGAGGCTAAGAGAAGAAGGAGAGAAGGGGGGAGAAGTCAGAAGCTTATGTTGTTTATTCGGGGGAATGCTATATCGGGAGCCCCAATTATTAAAGGAACCAGTCAGTTTCCAAATCCTCCAATTATAGCTGGTATTACTATAAAAAAAATTATTACAAATGCATGCGCCGTGACGATTACATTGTAAATCTGGTCGTCCCCAAGAAGGCTGCCAGGCTGATTTAGTTCAGCTCGGATTAGCAGGCTCAGAGCTGTGCCTACTATTCCGGCTCAAGCACCGAATAGGAGGTAGAGGGTGCCAATGTCTTTGTGATTGGTAGAAAAGAGTCAACGTGTGATTGCCACAGGTGAGATGGCTGAGTTTTAAGCGGTGGATTGTAGTCCCATGAACAGAGGTTTGAGTCCTCTTCTCATCAAGTCCCGAGGTGTTTAACATATCAGATTGCAAATCTGAAGAAGCAGGCTAGCGTTTGCCGGGGCTTTCCCCCGCCTTTAGCCGCCTAAGTAGGCGGGGGAAAGGTAGATGGATGCTCGCTGGTTTGGGCGCTTAGCTGTTAACTAAGATTTTGTAGGATCGAGGCCTTCCCATCTAGTAAGGCTTTAGCTTAATTAAAGTATCTGTTTTGCATGCAGGTGATGTGGGGTAATGTCCCGCAAGTCTTACAGCGATTGAAAGATTTTCACTTCCACTGAGGGCTTTGAAGGCCCTTGGTCTGAATAATTAACCTAAATCACTGGGGTGGGGTTAGTGGGTGAGGAGGGCGATGAGGGTGGGGGTGAGGGGCAGGAGGGCGATTGAAAGCATGGCTGAGATAGCGAGCGGGAGGGTAAGTCGTGAGGACGAAAGCCGCCATGGAGTTGTCCCGGTTAAGATGTTAGGGGGAAGGGTGAGGGTGGTTGCAACAGAGAGTCGGACGTAGAAAAATGCGCTTAGTAGGGTTCCGAGGATGGCTAGTGCGGCTGTGGGGGCGAGGCCTTGTTTGGCTAGCTCTTTAAGAATTAGTAGTTTAGTTAGGAAGCCGGTGAGTGGGGGGAGGCCGGCTAAGGATATAAGGAGGAGGGGAAGGAGCATAATGAGGATGGGGTTTTTTGCTCCCAAAGCAAAGAGTGTTTTTACGGAAGTTGCTTTCTTTAGTATAAAAAGTGTGAATGTGGCATATGTCATAATAATGTAAATGAAAAGGGCTAGGAGGGTGAGGAGCGTTGAGTACTGAAGTACTAGAATTATTCAGCCTAAGTGTGCGATTGAAGAGTAGCCTAGGATTTTGCGGAGTTGGGTTTGATTAAGTCCTCCTCAGCCCCCTACAAAGATGGAGGTGATTCCCAAGATAAGCAGGAGGGGGGAGTTGGGGGGTTGAATTTGGGCGAGGATTGCGAAAGGGGCGAGTTTTTGTCAGGTGGCTATGATGATACCTGTATTTAGTTCTAATCCTTGGAGGACTTCGGGTTGTCATGAGTGGAGGGGGGCGAGGCCAATTTTAAGGGCTAAGGCTAGGGTAATCATGGTTAGGGGGAGAGGGTGGCTGGTTTGTTGAATATCCCAGTGTCCTGAAATTCAGGCATTGGTGGTGCTTGCAAAAAGGAGCATTGCAGCTGCTGTTGCTTGAATAAGGAAGTATTTGGTGGTTGCTTCGACCGCTCGGGGGTGGTGTTGTTGAGCTATGAGGGGTAGAATAGCGAGGGTACTGATTTCTAGGCCTATTCAGGCTAAAAGTCAGTGGGAGCTCACAAATGTAAGGGAGGTGCCAATACCAAGTGCGAAAATTAGGGTTGTAAGCGCAGTAACGGTCATTAACAGGAGAAGGACTTTAACCAACATGTTCGGGGTATGGGCCCGAAAGCTTAATTAGCTGATGCTGCTAGGAAGTGGTGTAGTGGAAGCACTAAGAGTTTTGATCTCTTCAGGTAGGGTTCGAACCCCTTCTTTCTAAGGAGCTGGAGGGATTTTAACCCTCATAATCCACTCTATCAAAGTGGCCCTTTGTTTCAGGCACAATTCCTGTTTTATGTTTGGGGTGGCAGTCCTGCAAATGCGATGGGGACTGATAGGTGTCAAATGACTAGGGCAAGGGTGAGTGGAAGAAAACTTTTTCAGATAAGGTGCATTAGTTGGTCATACCGGAATCGAGGGTAAGAGGCTCGTACTCATAAGAATACGACTGAAAGGAGGGTTGCCTTGATTATCAAGTTTGTGGTAGTTAGAAGTGGGAGGTAGGGGAGATAGGTGGCTCCTAGAAATAGGATGGTGGAGAGAGTGTTTATAAGAAGAATGTTGGAGTATTCTGCTAGGAAAAAGAGGGCGAAGGGGCCTGCTGCGTATTCTACATTAAAGCCTGAAACTAGCTCGGACTCGCCTTCTGTGAGGTCGAAGGGGGCACGGTTAGTTTCTGCTAGTGATGAGATGTATCATATGGCCGCCAGGGGTCATGCTGGGAAGATTAGTCAGATGCTTTCTTGAGCTGTGCTAAAGGTTTGTAGGGTGAAACCTCCTGTGAAGATGATGGTGTTGAGAAGGATTAGGCCCAAGCTGACCTCATATGAGATGGTTTGGGCAACAGCGCGTAGGGCTCCAATTAAGGCGTACTTTGAGTTTGATGCTCAGCCTGATCCTAGGATTGAGTAGACTGCGAGGCTTGAGAGGGCTAAAATAAATAGAATGCCTAGATTGAGGTCAATGACGGGGTGGGGTAGGGGCATGGGTGCTCATAGGGCTAGGGCTAGTGTGAGAGCTATAATCGGAGAGATTAAAAAAAGGAGTGGAGAAGAGGCGGAGGGTCGAATAGGTTCTTTAATGAAAAGTTTGACGCCGTCGGCAATGGGTTGTAGTAGGCCATAAGGCCCTACAATGTTTGGGCCCTTTCGCAATTGTATGTAGCCTAGTACTTTTCGTTCAACTAGGGTTAGGAAGGCAACAGCTAGGAGGACGGGGACAATATAAGTTAGGGGGTTAATGATATGGGTAATTAGTGTTGAGGCCATAGTAAAGGAGAGGATTTGAACCTCTGTGTAAAGAGCTTAAATCTTTTGCAATGAGCCAGGCTCTGCCACCTTAACTTGCCATTTTCTATGGCAGAGGTAGTATGCCCTTTTACCTATTTGAGCTGGTATCATTAGGTAAGGGGGAGGTGTGCTTGTAGCATGGGCCTCTACTTCTCGGTCCTTTCGTACTGGAAAAGAATATTTCATAGATGGAAACTGACCTGGATTACTCCGGTCTGAACTCAGATCACGTAGGACTTTAATCGTTGAACAAACGAACCCTTAATAGCGGCTGCACCATTAGGATGTCCTGATCCAACATCGAGGTCGTAAACCCCCTTGTCGATATGGGCTCTAAAAGGGGATTGCGCTGTTATCCCTGGGGTAACTTGGTCCGTTGATCGGCATTGCCGGATCATTTTTGGTCAGAGGTTCTGTTTGTTAGAGTGGGGACTCTTGACTTTGGGAGGGGTGCTCCCATTCCACATGGGGGTTTTTCATTTCCCCGCGGTCGCCCCAACCTAAGACATTAGGGCAGGAATTAATTAGTTTGGTCCGTTGATTCGGGATGTTTAACATAATCTGCCTTGGTGTCTGAAGCTCCACAGGGTCTTCTCGTCTTATGTGTGTATCCCCGCTTCTGCACGGGGAGATCAATTTCATTGGCTTGAAAGAAGAGACAGTTAAGCCCTCGTTATGCCATTCATACAGGTCTCCATTTAAAAGACAAGTGATTTCGCTACCTTTGCACGGTCAAAATACCGCGGCCGTTAAACGTATAGTCACAGGGCAGGCGGGACCTCTTATTTATTGATTTGCAAGAGGCGATGTTTTTGGTAAACAGGCGAGGCCAAGTGTGTTTGCCGAGTTCCTTTTCTTTCTTTTAGTCTTTCCCCAGGGGGCACACCGGTGTAGGGTTAACGGTTAATTTCTGGACGGTTTTCTAGTTGTTTTATTTACTGTTCAGTTCCCTCTTTGTTTGGGGCCGTTAATGTTTGGTGGATAGTCCGTTCCAATTTACACTTGTGCAGGGAGAGAGTCTAAGTACTCTCTTATTACTCATATTAGCATAATCACCCCCATGTTTGCATGGGGCGGCCTGATAAGTTCAGGGGGATGAGACTGGGTTATCGGAATAGGGGGAGAAGAGGTATGTCTGAGCTTTAACGCTTTCTATATGGATGGCTGCTTTTAGGCCCACCGGGATATTATTCCTTGTTTAAATTGTGATCTTTACCCTCCTGTAAAAGCTGTGTCTTGTATTAAAGGAGCTGTACCTCCTTTAACTAACTCTCTCGGTTTCTTAAAGGGTGTCTAATGGGTTAGGAGATAAGGTGTGAAGGGAGAAGCCGGGAGGCTGAACTTCTATCCAGTTTTCAGGCAACCAGCTATAACTAAGTTCGATAGGTCTGTCACCACTACTCAAAGCTTTTCCCACTCTTTTGCCACAGAGACGGGTTCGCCCTATTACTAGGCTATCTTGGAGTAGCTCACTTAGTTTCGGGGAAGCAAACTAAAGTACGCTTTGCTTGGACTTTACTGGCTAATTCATGATGCAAAAGGTACGAGCCAGAATCTCTGCTTTTTTAAACTTAACTGAGTTGTTTCAGTTCTCTTTCAACGTTCCCTTGCGGTACTTTTTCTATTGCTCCGGGGATCTTTTTCTATCGCCTATACTAGAGGGGAAAAATGGTTTGTTAAGGAAAACAGGTAATATGTTTAGGGGTATGGATATTGGTTTGTTGCTGTTGGGGAGGGGGCTAGTTTTTTAGTATAAAAGCAACCCGGTTTACACGGGTGTCTTCCTTATGATAGGTGGGTGCTACTGTGGCTGTGCTTTTAAATTTGTTTGAGGTGCATTCTGAATGTGGTTTAGCATTGGTGTTTTTAATAGGGCCCTTGGGAGGGCTATTGGGAGTCAGGGCAATCCGGTTTGCACGGATACCTTCTCGGTGTAAGGGAGACGCTATCCTGTTTTTAGCTATGCTCTGGTGAGTTTATTCCAAGAGCACCTTCCGGTACGCTTACCATGTTACGACTTGCCTCCCCTTTACAGTTGTAGTGTTTTAGTTAATTTAATATCTTAGCTCGGGGAGAGTGACGGGCGGTGTGTGCGCGCTTCAGAGCCGTCTTCAGCAGGACACTCTACTTCCTACTTACTGCTAAATCCTCCTTCAGATGTGCGTTTCAGCATGTCATTCGTATGCCCTAGTATTAGGGAATGTAGCCCATTTCTTCCCCCTCCATTCACTACACCTCGACCTGACGTTCTGGGCTGTGCCGATTGTGTTTACTGTTAGACCTTCACAGGGTAAACTGGCGACGGTGGTATATAGGCGGAAAGAACAAGGAAGGGTGAGGTTGAACGGGGATTATCGGTTCTAGAACAGGCTCCTCTAGGTGGGTTTGAAGCACCGCCAAGTCCTTTGGGTTTTAAGCTAACGCTCGTAATTCCCTGGCGGACAGTAGGGTGGGTGAACTGTCTATGTTTATGGCTAGGCATAGTGGGGTATCTAATCCCAGTTTGTGCCCTAGCTTTCGTGGGGTCAGATGAAGTAAAGCTACTTTCGTGAATGGGCTTCTTACCTTCGGGAACGTATAACAGTGAAGAAGGTGTTCGGCTTTAGTGTTTGAGTTGTCTTAACCACGCTTTACGCCGATACTTAACAACTTGAGTCTCTCGTCTAACCGCGGTGGCTGGCACGAGTTTTACCGACCCTCTTAGCTTTAACTAAGTCAAGTTTTCACTTATGGCTTAATGTTTATCACTGCTGAATTCCCTTGGGGGTGTGGCTTAGCAAGGTGTCGTGGGCTTAGTTGGGTGTGCCTGATACCAGCTCCTTGTTCCCGGGCAGGGAACTGAAGGGCATTCTCACGGGGGTGCGGATACTTGCATGTGTAAGTTTAGCTAGAGTTGTTAGGAAGGCCAGGACCAAACCTTTGTGCTGACGGGTGTCCTCTCGGAACCATCTTAACATCTTCAGTGTTATGCTTTAATTAAGCTACGCTAGC